TCGACAAAAGAAACAACCTTATAAGCTAGTCATACCATTTGATTATATTGACAATTTAAAAAAACTGATCATACTATGATCATAGTATGGTGGCGGTTGAGCAGGTATGCCCCCATCGTCTAGTGGTTCAGGACATCTCTCTTTCAAGGAGGCAGCGGGGATTCGACTTCCCCTGGGGGTAGGGTACTACGAAAGGAAGTTGATCATGAATTATCCAGAAAGTTAGAATAGATTCTTCCTGGGTCGATGCCCGAGCGGTTAATGGGGACGGACTGTAAATTCGTTGGCAATATGTCTACGCTGGTTCAAATCCAGCTCGGCCCAATAATTCGCTGTCTACATAACCCTTTTTGTTTTGCATAAATGACAGAGAAGGGTAAGAAAAAAGTCAAATTTCGGGGTATATTTTGACTTTACTTTTTTCTGGATTTCTTGTGTCTAATTACTTTTTTGTTTCCATAAAAAATTCTGATCTTGATCTTGCTAAGGATCCCAATATGGATCCTTTAAATATAAACTTTAATGAACAGCGTCAAAAAATAGATTATCAATCTATTTTATAATAATGCAAGGATTACCAGTAATCCGCCTTGTTATCACTAAAGTGATATCCATATAGATATCAATATATTACTTGTGATTTTCTTTGTTACAAAACACTAATTGAAATCTAAAATTGAAAAGATTCAAATGAAATCATAAGAAGGAATATGAAAGCTACCCGCTTTATTTCCATGGGATTGTAGTTCAATTGGTCAGAGCACCGCCCTGTCAAGGCGGAAGCTGCGGGTTCGAGCCCCGTCAGTCCCGGCGGATTCAATAAAAAAAAAAAAGAACCCCCCCCTTTTTTTTGTTTCTGGGCAAGGGGATCAAAATAGTTTCGTTTATTTTTTTGTTTTATTTTTCTTTTTTTCATCAAACAAAATAAAGGGGTATTTCCATTATTTTAACTAGCACCAATTGATGGTAGAGATAAATTTGTAAATTTAGTATAATTATTGGGGGCATTCAACACTTCAAGAAAGAGATACTGTACGGGATTTCTGCTTTTTGTCAATTAATCTCCGTGTAGGAAAATGGAATAGGATAGCGTATAATACCTTTGCCAAGAGTACCCATATATAGTTTTCTTTATATGAAGTCAAGGAATTGAAAATAGTTTGAATACAACCAAGGAAAGAGGATATTTAAAAAATAAAGATAAAATTAGTCTTCCCTAATGAAAATGAATATGCTCTTTTTAAAGATTAGAGTCGATGTCGAAGAAAAAACTCGTAAGAAAGTTTCAATAGTTAATTTTTTTGAACATTTTCGTTTTTTTTACCAGGACTCGTCTTTATCACATTCCCTTTCTTTGTTTTCCAAAAAGATGATAGATCATTAAAAAAATGTTTCAATTTCAAATTGAACTTCGTACTTTTTTTCTCTATTTGATTTCTATTGTTTATTTAAGATTCGTTACAAACTCTTTTTGTAAACAATCGAAGTAGAAAAGGTTTTTTATGATACTTCATCAGATGATTGTACAAGGAAAGCAAAGTACTAGGTTGTCGAAAAGAAAGCGGGGAAAAAGAATCATAAAAAAATATTTTTTTATTGGATCAGGAATCTCATTATGTATTCGATGTGGATAAAAGATCTTCCTATGTTATACTATTAAATTCTTGACGATGAATCGATTTTATAGCTCCCATATTGTTATTCATGATATTTCTTTCATTCGATATCATCGAAAGCTAATTAATCTGAGTGAGTTTACAAGCGAAAGATTTCTCATCTCTATGGGATTAAATCCCGAGATATTCCAAAGAAAAAAAATAATAAACGATTAAATTATGGAAGTAAATATTCTTGCATTTATTGCTACTGCACTCTTCATTCTCGTTCCTACTGCCTTTTTGCTTATAATTTACGTAAAAACGGTTAGTCAAAATAATTAATTTTAATAAAATTTGACTATCAATGAAAAAAAAAAAAGGATTTGAATTTCTCGTCTTAAATGAAAGGAATGTATTAGACTCAGTAGTAGTATCCTAAAGGGCTCGCTAGTATGGTAGAAAGAGATCTCTTTCTACCATACTAGCCATTATGGTTATTGTAATGTATAAAGATACACGTGAAATATTTGAATATAAAGGAATCCACCTATATCTCTCTTTTTCTTTATAAATGGCAATAGAAATGAATATAGAATATGAAATTGATGTACAGACTTTCTCAATTTCATTTGTTTGTTTGATCCATTTAATACAGATAATTCAAATTTGATGGAAACTTCGTCAGAGTTCGAAAAGGAGTTACCCCATGAGTGGTTAACGGTGTAAACCCTGATATAAAAATAGAAAATGAGTCAATAAAACCAAACATAAATCCAATTTCTAAAAAAAATCTAAAAAAAATTTGCCGACCGGTCTAGAAAACTAAAACAATTGATACGGGTTGATAGAGTTTGATTATTACCGCAATTAGGAGTACTTCTATAGTCCACTCCTTCCCCACACTACGAGAGAGAGGGAAAATGTAAAAACTACCATTAAACCAGCCCATGCGAGACTTACTATATCCATGTGAATTCTGTCCCCTATGAATATGAAGAAACTATTCCATTATTGTTCACTAATAATAGTGAAATCACTGGTGCAGAGTCAAAAAAAGGGAGAGGTATTTGGTCACCATTGATGAACTACTCCAAAAAATTCATTTATCTTATAATGAGTTATTCTTATTATAGAATTTCTAGTAGAATCAACAAGATGTAAACACAAGTAAACGGACACTTTTCGAAGTATCCAAGGAATTTGACTTACATGTAGAAAGAATAAGATTTTTTCTTTCTTTTATCGTTTTTTATTTTTGGAAGTAAAACGAAAGGCAATTCTTCATCTAATCTAATATTGATTGAATGTCTGAGCATTCCGAGACTTTCATGAGTCTGTATCCGAAGTATCTTAGGTCCTTTCCCTAACTATTAATTTAATTCCCTCGCTGGCTAATTAAAGCCTCAGACGGATCCCCCCCCCACTACTTTACGTTTTCCTTGAATCTGATAGGCAAAACTTTAGGTTCGAGAATAGAACTTCCGGGGCCGGGGGCTTAGAATCATAAAAAGAAAGTCTCAAGAGTCTTGTCCTACGTTTGTTATAGTTATAACAGGGGATTTCAAATCTGTTGTTGAGGCGGCACCCGGATTTGAACTGGGGAAAAAGGATTTGCAGTCCCCCGCCTTACCACTCGGCCATGCCGCCAAAACGATAGAAACTAGATTCAAATTGCCTCTTTTTTTTTTTCAACATAGATTTTCAGTCACAAAATAGAGAATCCAGTACAAATAAGAACCATTAACTATTGACTGTAAATTCATGACCATTTTTGAATTCAAATCTACATTTTTTTGATTTCTAATAATATAAGAAAATAATTAGAAATGGATTTCTAACTAATCTATATTAAGTTTTTTCAATAAAAAAAAAATCTTCTTCAATTTCAATTATAACAGTAATTATGAGTATATGTAAACCCCAGAATCAGAACATACGTTACGGTGTGTTATAGAGCTATAGCTCTATAATGGGGTATTTTATCTCTCTAGGGATGCTTTTGAGTAGTAATTCTCAATAAATTTTTGTATTTCAATTTTTCATTGAATACATTGAAGAGAAAATTGAATTTTTGATAAAGTACAGGATGTGCTGTCCCAAATAGAACTGTACCACAATAAAAGAAGAAAAAGAGACATATATATCGGTGCATTCTTTTTTATTTTAATAATAAATAAAATGAATAAATAAAAAAAAACAGGTTTTCTTACCTATGTCAATTCAATGATATTCTAAATAGTCTATTCAAAAAAAATAGGTAAAAATCAATCTCGTTTCTGCAAATCTTTTTTGAACAATGAAATACAAATACATGAAAAAGTAAAGTGGTTAAATAAAAAAACGGTTTTCTATTTATTATCTATTTATCGGCTTGAATAGATCCAATCATGAATACATTTTTTTATGGTATGCAATCGAATTGGAATATGGAATATCATAGGTGAAAATGAAATGACTTTTTTTCTAGTCTTTACAAAACTCCATAAGTTCCAGTGGTATTTCTCAATTCTGTTCCATTTGGATCTCTTTCTTATAAAAAATTCCACTAGTCTCCGTTCATACGTATTTAATACATTCCATATATCTTGGAGTTGGATAAAATTTCATGTGATTCAGTAAACAGAATAAAAATTCCATTATTGCTAGATCGAATTCTATGGATATGATTCGGTGAAGAATGAGAGATGGGATTTTTTCAATACTTTTCAATACACGGATAAATGGGAAATTCAAAAAAGATGCTCGGGGCTGGAAAAGAGGGAACATCCACAATACCTGGATTTAATCAGATACAATTTGAAGGGTTTTATCGGTTTATTGATCAGGGTTTAATAGAAGAACTTTCTAAATTTCCAAAAATTGAAGATATAGATCACGAAATTGAATTTCAATTATTTGTGGAAACATATCAATTGGTAGAACCTCTGATAAAAGAACGAGATGCTGTTTATGAATCACTTACATATTCTTCTGAATTATATGTATCCGCGGGATTAATTTGGAAAACCAGTAGGAATATGCAAGAACAACGCATTTTTATTGGAAACATTCCTTTAATGAATTCCCTTGGAATTTCTATAGTAAACGGAATATACAGAATTGTAATCAATCAAATATTACAAAGTCCTGGTATCTATTACCAGTCAGAATTAGATCATAACGGGATTTCGGTCTATACCGGCACCATAATATCAGATTGGGGAGGCAGGTTAGAATTAGAGATTGATAAAAAAGCAAGAATATGGGCTCGTGTGAGTAGGAAACAGAAAATATCTATTCTAGTTCTATCATCAGCTATGGGTTCGAATCTAAGAGAAATTCTAGAGAATGTTTGCTACCCTGAAATTTTCTTATCTTTCTTGACCGATAAGGAGAAAAAAAAAATTGGGTCAAAAGAAAATG